TCTCGCTTGGGCTGCTTTAATGGTAGTCTTTACATTTTCCCTTTCACTCGTAGTGTGGGGAAGAAGTGGACTTTAGAAGTACTACTAATTGAGTTGAGGAATCAAACTGTATCAATTGTTTTATAGATCGTTCTGCAACGCGTTTTGAACTATTTAAAATCAAAATATCTTAATTTCCAATTCCATTGGAGTCCAATGGAGTAATGTATGATAGGAATCATACTCTTTCAATCAAAGAACTATTTCAATGATTCCCATGTTTGTATTTCGAAAGGAAAGGGATCCAGATGATTGGAAATTTTTTCCAATCTAATTCTTCTGAAATTTTCTATTTCAATTAAGGGGCTCTTACTATCCTTATAGATTAGATGGATACTGAGGAAGACCGGACCTTTTTTTGATCCCTCTTTACTCTTCAAAGAAGAAGTCGTTTTGTTAAGTGTATACGCACTTTCTATGAGAAATGATATAGACATAGTGGTTGTCTAACGAGAGACTATGCAATAATAAGATCTTGCCTCGGGCGAGTCACATATTGCGCATTTACCGCTGGGTTTCTAATTTTAGAAAGGAGATTTTTTCTTTATCGACTTATTTCATATCATGGTTCGGGCGTTAAAAATCGGTGAGGTTTACTCTTCCTTTTCGAAATCCGAAGAAGTGCCCGTGGGCCTCCTGTCAATAGTTTGTCAATAGTTAAATCAATTATTTCTTCGGAATACTAAAAAAAAGATTACTACGCGATTTTAGTAATCTATATGCCCATATCGTTTTTCAATCATTGATTCTTTCCATAAATACCGATATTCAGATTGGAAATCATAAAAAATCTAGTAATTCGAATTATAAGATAAGAGTTAAGACGATTATTTCAGATTGATCGGAACAAGTAGATGTAGCAAATAAATAGAATTGGGTGCTATGTCAATTCCATACAATATAGGGAATTTATATACACATATATGAAGAGAATATTGTAGATTGATCTATATAAAATGAAGCCTCTATCTTTATTCTAGAGTAGAACTTTATAGACTAAGAGATAGATAGTATGGTAAGAAAGAAATAGATGAATCTTTCTTTCTTACCATACTATCGAATTCATAAAATACTGCCGATTATAGTCCGCTCATTTCATTTAAGACGCGAAATTGGAATCCTTTTCATTTCATTTTACTTCGTCCATTTTTGATAAGAACTCAGAAGGAAAGTTTCATTCAAATGAATTTGAAAATTGAATTGAATTAATCATTTTGACTGACTGTTTTTACGTAAATGATAAGTAGAAAAGCGGTAGGAACTAGAATGAATAGTGCAGTCGCAATAAATGCAAGAATATTGACTTCCATAATCTCATCGGTTTTTTTACTTCGCAATAACTCGGGATTTAATCCCATAGAGATGATAAATCTTTCGCCTGTAAATTCAATGAATGAATTACCTCTCGACGATCTTGAATCCGATCAATATCATGAATAACAATATCTGAGCTATCAAATCAATTCGTCGTCGAGACTTGAATAGTATAACATAGGAAGTTCTTTTATCCATACCGAATCCAAATTTGGATTCCTGACCCAATCAATCCAAAATTCCTTTATTTATCATTTGTTTCCCTTCTTTTTTCTATAACCTACCTTACGTCTTCCTTGTACAATCATCTGATGAAGTATTATCAGATTGCCCTTCCACTTCGATTAGTCACATAGTTACAAACCCAAACAAACAAGAAAAGCGAAATGGAAAAAAAAAGAGTTAAGTTCTAAACTCCTTGTGATTTTTTGGAAGACGAAGACAAAGAAGTTTGATAAAGATGAGGCCGGTATAAAAGATCTAATATCACTATTTTAGGGTTTGTTATTTCTTCGATGGGACCCTAAAAAAAAAATGGAAAAATAGGAAAGAAAAAAAGCCCCTTTGTTTTGGAAATTGAATTCTGCCCCCTGACATCCTTTCATAGAAAGGTAGAAATTAATTGATGTATTTATTGGATCCGTCGGGACTGACGGGGCTCGAACCCGCAGCTTCCGCCTTGACAGGGCGGTGCTCTGACCAATTGAACTACAATCCCAGGGAAATAAGGGATCTAGCAGAAAATTTTATTCTTTTTTTATCTTCGTATTTCGTATGGGGTATTTCGGAAGGACAGGGGGGTTATACCATCTCATGGTAGATTGGCGAATTATTGGGCCGAGCTGGATTTGAACCAGCGTAGACATATTGCCAACGAATTTACAGTCCGTCCCCATTAACCGCTCGGGCATCGACCCAGGAAGAATCCACTTTAGGCTTATTGGTAATCCATGATCAACTTCGTTTCGTAGTACCCTACCCCCAGGGGAATTCGAATCCCCGCTGCCTCCTTGAAAGAGAGATGTCCTAAACCACTAGACGATGGGGGCCGACTTGCCCAACCGCCCTCATACTATGATCATAGTATGAACAGTTTTTTGAAATTGTCAATATAATGGAATGGTATGATTAGACTCGCGGGATCTTT